TTTGATATAATTGCTATGCTTAGTGTGTGACTCGTTGGTTTTTTAGGGTTAGGATTAAAAAAGGACCAGCCCCACAGTATGAACTAATAACCAACTCATCGCTTCGTATTATCTGGATCTAAAGAACCAGTCAAGATATGATAAATCAGTCATATCTTTGTAGCAACTGAAATTTTTTTGCATAAACTTTAATTAGAAAATTAGAAGTTGTAAAACAAAATGAAAGAAGTAAAGGTGTGGATAAATGGAAGGATGAGAGAAAGAGAGAAAAAGAATATCAATGATATAGAATTCAAATATGTAAGGTCTACGAGTCATCTCATAAAAGACAGTGTAATAAAGCATCAATACTAATTGATTCATCCATAATTAAATATTAAATGAATCAAGAAAAAAATAAAGAGCTTGGAGCCAATAAAGACTAAGAAGATTGACTCAGGAACAAATTGGATTATGAGCTCCATTGTAGAATTCGGACCTAATCATTAAGTACGAAGCGATGGGAACGATGGAACCTGTGCATGCAAAAGATTTTATTGAAAAAATGAATCTTAATGATTCACTAGTCGGGATGGCGAAATGCACCGGAGATCAATTCATCTATTGGGAGAAGTCACGAACGAGCCCTACAAATGAAATAGAGATTGAAAGAGTAAATATTCGCCCGCGAAAACTTTTTTTTTTTTTTTAGTTGCTAAACTTGGATAAAGGACAAAACAAAATAAATATTTTTTAGAACGTTCTAAAAAAAAAACTATTTTTTACAAAAATGTTAATCATTTCAATTAAATGTTTTTAATCCTTTTATTCGTGAGGAGCTGGATGAGAAGAAACTCTCACGTCCGGTTCTGTAGTAGAGATGGAATTGTGAAACAACCATCAACTATAACCCCAAAAGAACTAGATTCCGTAAACAACATAGAGGAAGACTGAAGGGAATATCTTATCGAGGTAATCATATTTGTTTCGGTAAATATGCTCTTCAGGCACTTGAACCTGCTTGGATCACATCTAGACAAATCGAAGCAGGTCGACGAGCAATGACACGAAATGCACGCCGTGGTGGAAAAATCTGGGTCCGTATATTTCCAGACAAACCGGTTACAGTAAGACCCGCTGAAACACGTATGGGTTCGGGAAAGGGATCCCCTGAATATTGGGTAGCTGTTGTTAAACCAGGTCGAATACTATACGAAATGGGTGGAGTAACCGAAAATATAGCTAGAAGGGCTATTTCAATAGCAGCATCCAAAATGCCTATACGAACTCAATTCATTATTTCGGGATAAAAATGTAGAACCAACAGAAATGAATCTTGGGGATGAAAGTTTCTTTTTTTGGACAAAAAATATTCCTTTTTTTTTTTCTTCATCCTTTGCATTGGAAGAATAGACTAAAAAATTGATATGATTCAACCTCAGACCCATTTAAATGTAGCAGATAACAGCGGGGCTCGAGAATTGATGTGTATTCGAATCATAGGAGCTAGCAATCGTCGATATGCTCATATTGGTGACATTATTGTTGCTGTGATCAAAGAAGCAGTACCAAATATGCCCCTAGAAAAATCAGAAGTAGTCAGAGCTGTAATTGTTCGTACCTGTAAAGAATTTAAACGTGACAGCGGTATGATAATACGATATGATGACAATGCTGCAGTTGTGATTGATCAAGAAGGAAATCCAAAAGGAACTAGAATTTTTGGTGCGATCCCCCGGGAATTGAGACAATTCCATTTTACTAAAATAGTTTCATTAGCTCCCGAGCTATTATAAAATGAGATCACTGATATGTTTATAGTGGGTATTTGAAAGAAATAGATTAAGAACTAGATTAATTAGTAGATTGTGTCTCACGCATATACCTTTAATAATTCATATTCATAAAACAAATAAGTAAAAAAAAAAAAAAAAGAAAAACATGTTGATTATATCCAATTTTGGGGCACCCATAATTTTAGTTCACCATGGGTAGGGACACTATTGCTGAGATAATAACCTCTATACGAAATGCTGATATGGATAGAAAAAGAGTGGTTCGCATCGCATCTACTAATATTACCGAAAATATTGTTAAAATACTTTTCCGAGAAGGTTTTATTGAAAACGTTAGAAAACATCGAGAAAAAAACAAATCTTTTTTGGTTTTAAACCTGCGGCATAGAAGGAATAGGAAAAGACCCTATAGAAATTTTTTAAATTTAAAACGGATCAGTCGACCCGGTCTACGAATCTATTCGAACTCTCAACGAATTCCTAGAATTTTAGGTGGGATGGGGATTGTAATTCTTTCTACTTCTCGAGGTATAATGACAGACCGAGAGGCTCGACTCGAAGGAATCGGCGGAGAAATTTTGTGTTATATATGGTAATCCTTTTAATATCCAAATTGGATCCGAAACTTCTTCCTATTTCTAAAAAAAAGAAAAGGGACGAGTTGTCTAATATCGTTCCTCCTCCATTAGTTGATACTTCAAGGAGGCTTTACCTGGAATGAAAGAACAAAAATGGATTCATGAAGGTTTAATTACTGAATCGCTTCCCAATGGTATGTTCCGGATTCGGTTAGATAATGAAGATCTGATTCTGGGTTATGTTTCAGGAAAGATCCGGCGTAGTTTTATACGGATACTGCCAGGAGATAGAGTCAAAATTGAAGTAAGTCGTTATGATTCAACCAGAGGACGTATAATTTATCGACTCCGCAACAAGGATTGGAAGGATTAGGTGGTTTTTATTCAATATGATTCGAGATGAAAAATTTCAAGAAACTTATTTTCTTCCAAGAAGTAGATTCAGAATTAAGATAAGGAATGACAAATATGAAAATAAGAGCTTCTGTTCGTAAAATTTGTGAAAAATGTCGCCTAATCCGTAGGCGGGGGCGCATTATAGTAATTTGTTCCAACCCGAGACATAAACAAAGACAAGGATAATCAGACTCACTAAAGGACTCGATGTCCAAATAAGGAATCTGTTTTGACATGAAATGGATATATCCATATATCTCTGACTCATATTTATGAGATGATAAAATATGGCAAAAGCTATACCGAGAATTGGTTCACGTAGAAATGGACGTATTGGTTCACGTAAGAGTGCACGTAGAATACCAAAGGGGGTTATTCATGTTCAAGCAAGTTTCAATAATACCATTGTCACGGTTACAGATGTACGGGGTCGGGTGGTTTCTTGGTCCTCAGCGGGTACTTGTGGATTCAAGGGTACGAGAAGAGGGACACCCTTTGCCGCTCAAACTGCAGCAGCAAATGCTATTCGTACAGTAGTAGATCAAGGTATGCAACGAGCAGAAGTCATGATAAAAGGTCCCGGTCTCGGAAGAGACGCAGCATTACGAGCTATTCGTAGAAGTGGTATACTATTAACTTTCGTACGGGATGTAACCCCTATGCCACATAATGGTTGCAGACCCCCGAAAAAAAGACGTGTGTAGAAATGAACATTGAAAAAATTTCAAGAGAAACAAGAGAAATAAATGATTCAATCAAATAAAATAATATTACTATGGTTCGAGAGAAAGTAACAGTATCTACTCGGACACTACAGTGGAAGTGTGTTGAATCAAGAGAAGACAGTAAACGTCTTTATTATGGACGCTTTATTCTGTCTCCACTTATGAAAGGTCAAGCCGACACAATAGGCATTGCGATGCGAAGAGCTTTACTTGGAGAAATAGAAGGAACATGTATCACACGTGTAAAATCTGAGAACGTCCCACATGAATATTCTACCATAGCGGGTATTCAAGAATCGGTCCATGAAATTTTAATGAATTTAAAAGAAATTGTATTGAGAAGTAATCTATATGGAACTTGTGACGCGTCTATTTGTGTCAGAGGTCCAGGATATGTAACTGCTCAAGATATCATCTTACCACCTTATGTAGAAATCGTTGATAATACACAACATATAGCTAGCTTGACAGAACCAATTGATTTGTGTATTGGATTACAAATCGAGAGAAATCGCGGATATCTTATCAAAATGCCACATAACTTTCAAGATGGAAGTTATCCTATAGATGCTGTATTCATGCCTGTTCGAAATGCGAATCATAGTATTCATTCTTATGGGAATGGGAATGAAAAACAAGAGATACTCTTTCTCGAAATATGGACAAATGGGAGTTTCACTCCGAAAGAAGCACTTCATGAAGCCTGCCGGAATTTGATTGATTTATTTATTCCCTTTTTACATAAGAAAGAAGAAAACTTACCTTTAGAGGACAATCAACACATGGTTCCTTTATCCCCTCTTACCTTTCACGATAAATTGGATAAACTCAGAAAAAACAAAAAAAAAATAGCATTGAAATCGATTTTTATTGACCAATCAGAATTCTCTCCCAGGGTCTATAATTGCCTCAAAAGGTCCAATATATATACATTATTGGACCTTTTGAATAACAGTCAGGAAGATCTCATGAAAATTGAACATTTGCGCCTAGAAGATATAAAACAGATATTGGTCATTCTAGAAAAACATTTCGCAATTGATTTACCAAAAAAGAAGTTTTAAATCTATTGGATTTTTTTTCGTCTTTTTTTTTCATTAAGATGAAAATAGGTTTTGAATCTTTAGCACAATTCATATATTCCAAAGAAATTCAGAATTGAATAGATGTATCTAGGGAGAATTCGCTTTCAAGCGACTATTCCCTAGATACACACGTCGTGTTATTTCACAATTGAATCAAATTAAAAAAGACCTAAAGTTAGGGATTTATCAATAGGTAATGTTGCACCAATACCCAACCAAAGAGCGACTGCAGTACCAATCAAAAAGACGGTTGTCGCTACTGGACGACGAAATGGATTTTGGAATTTATTAACATTCTCTAAAAAGGGTACTGTTAATAATCCCGCAGGTACTGAAACCATTAAAAGAACACCCAATAATTTATTGGGCACTGTACGAAGTATTTGAAATACGGGAAAGAAATACCATTCCGGTAATATTTCCAAAGGGGTTGCAAACGGA